ATATTCTGTTTACTGAATCGCATGAAATTTTACCCAACTTCATATATGTAATGTATGAAATACGTATAATATAATACGTATAAGCAGAGGAATAAAGAGAATTTTCTACTCAAATTCGAATTTGCAACAGATACAAATGGAAATGAATTGATAAAACATTCCTGTAAACAAATTTCTACCGCTTCGACTTATGGAGTCTTGTATAGAATTTCATATCAAAAGTGATCCAATTTCTACCCATCCTATTATATTACGATCCGATTGGGTACCAGAAAAATAAATGGATTCCGGATTTTGTCTGTTCTCTATGAATGAGATAAAGAAAGAATAATAAGGAAAGGAACCGTACAACAGTATTAAGTATAGAGTTTATGTTTTTTTAGCACTTAACTTTTTTCGCTGATTCCATTGTTCAAAAAAGGATTCGCAGAGAAGAGAGACATTTTACATTTTTACCCATTTGTGAGTAGAATTCGCGGAATACGATTGAAGTGTGTAAGAGGGGTTGTATTTATTAAGCACATGCAGATATTGCTATATAGCTATCCGCATATCGCCTATCCCAGTTCTCCTTGGGGCAACACAGGCCGCGCTATATCATAATTTCGATTTTATATTCAATATTTCAATATATTCAATGAAAAATTGAAGCACGAAAATTCCCTTAATTCCCTATAGATAAGATACCTGATTAGGTATATCTGTGTAACAATTTCTATTCTGGGGTTTACAGAGACACATAATTGTTGTTATAATTGAAATTGAAAAGGATTGATTATTGAAAAGAATCGATACTGATTCGTTGTGTATCAATTTCATTTTCTTATGTTATGCCATTTGCCATTCATTAAGGAAACGCAATTTGAGATCCAAGAACCTTTCATGAATTCACAATCCGTAGTTAATGGTTCAAATTTTTTCTTGAAAGAAAAATAAAAACAGAAGGGAAGTTTTTAGGCGTTGTGTGTTTTGAGATTTGAGATACTATACAATCGAAGGGAATCAACTGAATCCAATCAAAAAAGGAGGGATTTCTTTTAGGTTTAGGAAAGGGATAAAGAAAACGGGACTCAAGGTGCAAATCTAATCAATAATTAATAAGTAATCCGCCCCAAAAGGGGGAATATTTCCATCTATTTTGTATCATTTTGGCGGCATGGCCGAGCGGTAAGGCGGGGGACTGCAAATCCTTTTTCCCCAGTTCAAATCCGGGTGTCGCCTGATCAACAAAAAACTCGAAATCACTTATTGCTGATCACTCATTGCTGATATAACTCGCCGAATTCTTGCCCAGCCGAAGCAGAGGAAAAGTGTCGATACGTGCTTGATGTTACGTTAAGAATCTGGAGGTTCTATAAAGGACTGTCAATCCTTGCGCCTAGGATCCAAGGGAGGATTATAAGGGCTAGGCCATCAAGACTTCGTGATTCCCTTCCAGTACTAGTGTCTATTGACTGAGTCTTGAGTTAGAGTAGATAGTCGAATGGTGAATCAAATTAGTAGTTGGAAAGGGTGGAAGAAACTTTGTATATAGACTCCTGAGAGTCTCTAAGTGCTCAAACATTCACTCAATATTGAAATAATTGTCTTTTCTTTATATAGAATCTATTTTATAGAATAAAAGAAAAGTAAAAAAAAAATTCTTTTTGGTAACTCCCAGCAAGAATGTAATAGGCTGTCTCCCGATTGTGTCACAGAGACAATCGGGAGACAGTAAGGATTAGATCAAACAGGAGATAGAGATATGTGATGTGATAGATGGCGATCCATCTTGATTGTATATTGTTATTACTTTTGCTTATGAAGGGCAACAAAAAAAAACAATAGGTCTTACTATCCCTACATGTTCCATTAATAACATTCTCTTGAAATTTCCAAAGAAGTAACTGCGTATCTTGCTTGTGTTTAATGCTGCCCGATTCTACCCGAAATCATATTAGGACCTTGTTATAGGTGGATTTATTGGAGTGGGTCATAAAGCTCGTTCGGTCAGAATCCCTTTTTGACTCTGCGTCATTAATTCCACTATACTATTATTAGTGATTAATAATGGAAGAATTTCTTCATATTCATAGAGATAGGGGACATAATTCACATGGATATAGTAAGTCTTGCTTGGGCTGCTTTAATGGTAGTCTTTACATTTTCCCTTTCACTCGTAGTATGGGGAAGAAGTGGACTCTAGAGGTACTACTAATTTAATTCAGTTTCAGTATAGTATTGAGTTGAGTAATCAAACTGTATCAATTGTTTCATAGCATAGATCGTTCTGCAAAGCGTTTTTAAATAAAAATATCTCCATTTCAAAATTCTACTGGAATCCCGTAAAGTAATGTAAATGTAATAAATTGACTAGTAATATATGAATAATAACCTTTCAATCAAACAAATATTTCAATGATTCCTATATTCGTATTTTGTTTGAAAATAAAAGGGATACACATGATATGAAATTTTTTCCAACCTAATTCTTCCGAAATATTCTATTTCGATGAACTAGCTCTTATCAGAATTCTATATAATATATATGAATATTACAATGAGGAACAACCGACCCCCTTTTTGATTTGTTTCCCTCTTTATTGTTCAAAGAGGAAGTCGTTCTGTTAGTACGTAGATACGTACTTTCTACCGAATACCGAAGGCAACATCGATATAGTGGTTGTCCAACAAAGTACTACAAATAATAAGATCTTGCGTTGGGCGATTCACATATTGCGCACTTACTGTTTGTTTTATACTCCTAGAAATCTTATTTATGTTTTATCGACTTACTTCATATCATGGTTCAAGCGTTAGAAATCGGTGGGGTCTACTACTACTTCCAAATCCGAAGAAAATTTCCCAGAGAACCCTTGGATCATCTGTCAACGGATCAATCAATTACTCCTTCGGAATGCTAAAAAAAAGAATTACTTAGTTTCTTTTAGAATATTCATTCTAATACTAATATTTAGAATATTTTTCTAATATGCCCATACTATTCGTCTTCCATTGATTCGATTGTTTCGGCGGAGCCCGGGATCCATATTGGAAATAATCAGAAACCTAGTTAAAGTAATTAGAACCGTAAGGCGTAAGAGTCAAAGTTGACATTCGAGTATCTCACATTGATCGGAATCACTACAAATCAAATGGATGTAGCGAAGAACTAGAATCGGGGTGCTATTAAGATGTCCATATAACATATGTACATGTACATATGTTATATGGACATATATGAAGATACATATTGCGGATTGATCTATATTAAGCCTATATCTTTATACAATACGGTCCAATACTCTCCAATACAATAATAGATAGTGCGGTAGAAAGGTTCCTATATTTCTTTCTACCATACTATCAGATTTCATATACTGCTGATTCTAGTCCGCTTATTTCATTTAATACGTGGAAGTTGAATCCCTTTCATTTCTTCAATCATTGATTAAGAAAAGAACTAAGAAGTCAAGCTTGATTCAAATTAATCATTTTGACTGACTGTTTTTACGTAAATTATAAGTAAAAAAGCAGTAGGAACTAGAATAAACAGCGCAGTAGCAATAAATGCGAGAATATTTACTTCCATAATCTCATCGTGTTTTTTTTTACTTCACAATAACTCGGGATCTAATCCCATAAAGATGATAAATCTTTCTCCTATAAATTCAATGGGATGAATTCCATCCTGATGATATTGAATCGGATCAATATCATGAATAACAATATCGGAGCTATCAAATGGATTCATCGTCGAGAATTGAATAGTATAACATAGGAAGATCTTTTATCCATACGAAATCAAAAAAAGAATTCCTGATCCAATCAAGAATCCCGTTGAATTGATCATTCTTTTTCAGTCTTTCTTTTCTATAACCTACCGTCTTCCTTATAAATCATCAGATGAGATATCATCTTACCCGTCTTCCACTTCCAGTGGCGACAAACCCCATATAACATATAGTAGAAGTGAAATGGAAAAAAGAAGGAGTTAAGTTCTAAACTAAGTTTTTTTATCATCTAATTTTCGTGGAAGACAAAGAGGTGTGATAAAGATGGGTCCCGGTATAGGTATAAAAGATCTAATATTTTTTATTTTGATTTTATTTCGACAAATTCACTATTTTGGAGTTTGTTCTTTCTTCGATAGGACCCTTCAAATAGAAATCAAAAAAAAGCTTATGCATTCCCTCACTAAGAGGAGTGGATCCTTATTTGATCTTTCTTTATATTAATATCCTCTTTCCTTGGATTGGGACTGGGACACATATATCAAAAATTGAGTGTGCAATTTGAATGAGATAGATTCTTTCCAATGAGGAATTGAGGTTATACAAAATCGGAGCTAGAAAGGAGAAAGGAAGGTCGTTTTTAATCTGAAAAAGATTCTGTCGGGGTAGCTATGTTAAGGTTAAGTTCATTTTGTATCGTACACTAAACGAATTCCAATTTGTGTATGTACTCCGGGAAAACATATGGGTATTCTATTCCAGTTCATAGATCAGGAGCAATCGAAAAAGCCAGACCAGCACGGTATCTCTTGGAATACTCAATATGGTGCTAGCAACAATTGTACCAATCTACATATGTCTCTCCCCCACCAATCGGTACTAGTTGAAGTAATTGAAATTCCCGTATTTGTTCGATGATAAATGCGAAACGAAAAAAAAAAAATAAAGAAAAAATAAATAAGGATCCCCCACTGGGAATTATATTCTGCTCCTTGCCCCCCCCTCTTTACAGAAAATAGAGAAATGAATTGATGGATTCCTCGGATCCTAGATCGGGACTGACGGGGCTCGAACCCGCAGCTTCCGCCTTGACAGGGCGGTGCTCTGACCGATTGAACTACAATCCCAGGGAAAAAAAGAAGGTGTACAGCATACAGATTCTTATGATTTCATTCAAATCATTTCTATTTAGAATCGTCGTGTTGTAACAGAGACACGAGTGATATATCAATATCCACATGGATATGGACTTTAGTGAGAACGACATGGATAACTAGTAATCCTATT